CTTCTATCTGGACTTCAACTGGACTTCAAACCGTTTAGCTTTAACCCTGTTAATGGCCCCACATTATTGGTTGATAGAGAATCAAAGTATATTTACCAACGATTCACGAAATGCTATGGTTCTAAAATATGATTGATTTATTAGTTGATTCAGAAGTAATTCGCGGAATAATGCACCTTTTATTTCCTAGTTATACCAAAAAAGAAAGGGCAGTTGGTCGGATCCAGCCCATTCTTGAAATAAACAACTCGCACACACTCTCTTTCCAAAAAAAATCAATACACAAAGTACTACACTTAGATTTATTAGATTTGTTGCAAAAATATCGGTATTAAACCCGAAACTTCCGGCAGATGACCAATAACCGAAGGAAAGGAAAGAATCGGTTACATCTTTCATATGATCTCCTCTTTAGTATTCTTAGAGATAAGATAAACTCTCTATATTTTTTATTTATTCTAGCAGTTTTCCTATTATTTTTATATTTCTAAATACTACTAAAATAGAGTAAAAAGTAATATAAAATATGGATTTATATATTTATATAATGTATTTTGTTTCAATGGAAATTTACAATAAGAATGGTAATTATTAGAATTAGATATCGGGTCTTATGTTATGTGAGTTTCGAAATAACTCGTTTGTTGTAATATTTCTTAAAAAAAGTTCTATTGGAATACGAAAGTAAACGAAAAAAACTAATTAGTGTGTCAATTCCTCTTCCCCTTCCCCCAACCAGTCCCTTACATGTACATGGGCTGTTGTCCGACCGAATAAGAAATGGAATTTTGAATAAAATTCGAAAAAAAAGGCAAAAGCGGCGGAAAACTCAAAGAAATCAAAAACTAAAACTATATGTATTTTTCGTTTGTAGGATTAAACAAAAGGATTCGCAAATAAAAGTGCTAATGCCACAACTAGTCCATAAATTGTTAAAGCTTCCATAAAAGCCAGACTAAGCAATAAAGTACCTCGTATTTTTCCCTCTGCCTCTGGTTGTCTCGCGATCCCTTCTACAGCTTGTCCCGCAGCAGTACCTTGACCAACTCCAGGTCCAATAGAAGCAAGCCCAACGGCTAATCCAGCAGCAATAACGGAAGCAGCAGAAATCAGCGGATTCATGATAAATTCCTCGCACCAAAACAAAAAATAAAGAAATAGTTAATGATACAATAAATGAATGAATTATGACTTACTTATTCCATCGATCAAATTTATCCAGTCAAAGTAACTAAGAAACCAGAATTTAAATAATAATATTCGTGAATTATCAGAAATAACTCGATATCCACTTTTTTTTAGTTCCTCTCAACTTTTTTAATTTGTACAAATTTTGTTATTCCATTTCTTTCTTTTTTCCTTTACTCTTTACTTCCGAATCGTTCTTTGAATTCTTTGGTCTTTTTCGTGATTTAAATTCAACCAATTCCATATTAAATTAAAAATAGCAGACGACGACGAAAAAGAAGACCTTCTTTAGTTCATATATACTTAGTTAATATCACATATACGTGTTTTTCCCTCATAATGTAAACTAACTATTCATATCTTAGATTAGGAAAGAGATCTAAAAGATCTCTTTCCTTTATCCGACAATTACTTAATCTTAATATCATAATATCCTTTTTACTATTACTTACTCTAGATCGTATCTACCTTAATTTCTACCTTATTTCTATATTTATGTTCCCCAAGCGTAAGCGGTTTACCTTGATACGCGTCTACATTGCGTCAGGTTAAGCTAAAAAACGACTCTGGCGAAAACTAATCAATGGTGGCCTTCCATGGATTCTCCTATATAAGCCGCGGCTAAAGTTGCAAAAATAAGAGCTTGAATGCCACTTGTAAATAATCCAAGAAACATCACAGGTATAGGAACCACTAAAGGTACTAAAGAAACAAGAACAACAACTACTAATTCATCGGCTAATATATTTCCGAAAAGTCGAAAACTAAGCGATAAGGGTTTTGTGAAATCTTCTAAGATATTAATGGGTAAAAGAATTGGAGTTGGTTGAACGTATTTACCGAAATAACCTAATCCTTTTTTGGTAAGACCCGCATAGAAATATGCTACTGACACCAGTAAAGCTAAAGCAACGGTAGTATTTATATCATTTGTGGGTGCGGCTAACTCACCATGAGGTAATTGTATTATTTTCCAAGGTAAAAGAGCCCCTGACCAATTCGAAACAAAAATAAATAGAAACATAGTTCCAATAAATGGAACCCAAGGACCATATTCTTCTCCAATCTGAGTTTTACTCACGTCTCGAATGAATTCAAGGACATATTCAAAAAAATTTTGACTATCAGTAGGAATGGTTTGGGGATTACGAACAGCTATAATGGCTGAAGCTAATAAGATAGCAATTACAACCCAAGAAGTAATAAGTACTTGGGCATGGACTTGGAAACCTATTATTTGCCAATAGAAATGTTGGCCTACTTCCACGCCGGATATAGAGTATAATTTTAGTGTGTTGATGGAACATAATGA